CATCGGCAATAATCCGGCAAAGGGGGGGTTATTCAGAGCGGGCTCAATGGACAACGGGGATGGAATAGCTGTTGGGTGGTTAGGACATCCTATCTTTAGAGATAAAGAGGGGCGCGAACTTTTTGTACGTCGTATGCCTACCTTTTTTGAAACATTTCCGGTTGTTTTGGTAGACGGAGACGGAATTGTTAGAGCCGATGTTCCTTTTAGAAGGGCAGAATCAAAATATAGTGTCGAACAAGTAGGTGTAACTGTCGAGTTCTATGGCGGCGAACTCAACGGAGTCAGTTATAGTGATCCCGCTACTGTGAAAAAATATGCTAGACGCGCTCAATTGGGTGAAATTTTTGAATTAGATCGTGCTACTTTGAAATCCGATGGTGTTTTTCGTAGCAGTCCAAGGGGTTGGTTTACTTTTGGGCATGCTTCGTTTGCTTTGCTCTTCTTCTTCGGACACATTTGGCATGGCGCTAGAACCTTGTTTAGAGATGTTTTTGCTGGTATTGATCCAGATTTAGATGCTCAAGTGGAATTTGGAGCATTCCAAAAACTCGGAGATCCAACTACAAGAAGACAAGTAGTTTGATACAATATTGCTTTGTTACTTGTTACTTTAAATTTTTATTTTGTGATTTGATATAGGGTACCGGATAAATCTTGATTTGAATCACTGCCTTTTCTTTGACTCTTGTTCTTTATTTATCCGGGAGACGATCCCCAATAAACAGGTATGGAAGCTATAATTGTAAACCACGATCAAATCTATGGAAGCATTGGTTTATACATTCCTTTTAGTCTCAACTCTAGGAATAATTTTTTTCGCTATCTTTTTTCGAGAACCGCCTAAAGTTCCAACTAAAAAGGTGAAATGATTTTTCATTATCTCAATTGAAAGTAATGATCCTCCCAATATTGGGAGGATCATTACTTCAACTAGTCCCCGTGTTCCTCGAATGGATCTCTTAGTTGTTGAGAGGGTTGCCCAAAAGCAGTATATAAGGCGTACCCAGTAAAACTTACAAGTAAACCGGATAAAAAGATGGCAACTAGGGTTGCTGTTTCCATTATTATATAGTTTTAAGACATTATATAGTTTTAAGACCACAATGGATCTATGATAAGATCATTTATTTACAACGGAATGGTATACAAAGTCAACAGATCTTACTGAATATAAAATATTATGGCTACACAAACCGTTGAGGGTAGTTCTAGATCTGGCCGCCCCAAACGAACTAATGCAGGGAGTTTATTGAAACCATTGAATTCAGAATATGGTAAAGTAGCTCCTGGGTGGGGAACTACTCCTTTGATGGGTTTCGCAATGGCTCTATTTGCGATATTCCTATCGATTATTTTGGAGATTTATAATTCTTCCATTTTACTGGATGGAATTTCAATGAATTAGATTCACAAGAACCATTAACTGGCTTTTTCAATACAAAATGAAGCGTTTAGGTTTATGATTTTTATCCCATTCTATTTTGGTAGTTCGACCGTGGAATTTCTTTGTTTCTGTATTTCCGGAATATGAGTGTGTGACTTGGTATAATTGATCCTATGGATAGTACAGAGAATGGGTCTGTCATCTTGATAGAGATGGTTTTACTTCGTCGGATATTCATTCTAGTATCTGGAGCACGGAATATATATATATGAAATAGATTACAAAGTATTAGAACTATGATTCATACTTAATAGTTAGACCTCGTGGCCGGACTTCGAAATTTTTTTTTTTTTTTTTTTCAAACTAAACGAAAGTTTAGGCTTATTTTGATCAAAGGACAAAGGTTTCTTTGGATTTTTAGTCATTATATCTATTCATTGAATAAGTGATGATCCAACGGTTCTTACTCAGGGAATTTTGGGACTTAGTTTGAAAGGGTTTTATTGAATCATCGTGGTTCTAGTATGAATCTGAGGTTTTAATCAATTAATAGGGTCTTAACAAGATAATTCCTATCAATTCCTATCAATAATAAAGAAAACAGCAGTAAAGCTGCATTACACATAAATAACAACAAATAAAATAGGTAAATAGAAGATTCAAGAGGCCTATAACGATCAATATATAGACGAATGAGCCGACTTGATTTTTTGGCATTATAACCACAAAGAGGAGTTTTCGGATTTTTATTCTTTCGTATCTTCAGAAAAAATGAATCATAGAATTAAGAAATTTAAAACTTTCTATTACACACATCCGTTAGAACTAGTATTTGTGTGTTTCTGTTTGAGCCGTATGAGATGAAATTTTCATATACGGTTCTCCGGGGGGGAGTCTCCGTGATTTACCTATCTCAATAAAATCTATGATTGGTTCGAAGAACGTCTTGAGATTCAGGCAATTGCCGATGATATAACTAGTAAATATGTTCCTCCTCACGTCAACATATTTTATTGTCTAGGAGGAATTACGCTTACTTGTTTTTTAGTACAAGTAGCTACAGGGTTTGCTATGACTTTTTATTATCGTCCGACCGTTACAGAGGCTTTTGCT